TCCCAATTCTCCTTTTGGGGCTTCTACTCTGACATAAAGTTCTTGTTTCGACAATTCAAAAGTGGGAGAAGGCTTTTTACTAATGAATCGATATTCAAAATCATTCCATTCGGAATCCCTTGCTTTATCAAAGCGACGGACTTCTAAATTCTCATAGGGCCCCCCCGGAATTCCTTCCAGAGCCTGTTGAATAATTTTTATGGATTCCGCCATTTCACTGATTCGTACTAAATAACGAGCTAATGAGTCTCCTTCTTTTTGCCATTGGACTTCCCAATCGAATTCATCGTAACACTCATAATGATCAACTTTACGAAGATCCCATTGCATTCCGGAAGCTCGTAGCATTGGTCCTGATAAACCCCAATTTATTGCTTCCTCTCCACCAATAATGCCCACTCCTTCAACTCGTTCCAAAAAAATGGGATTCCGCGTAATAAGCTTTTGATATTCAACAACTCCTGTTAAAGAATAATCGCAGAAATCCAAACATTTATCTATCCAGCCATGAGGTAGATCAGCAGCTACTCCCCCGATACGGAAATAATTATGCATCATTCGCATACCTGTGGCAGCTTCGAATAGATCATATAGCAATTCCCTCTCTCTGAAAATATAGAAGAAAGGGGTCTGTGCACCGATATCCGCCATAAAAGGCCCAAGCCATAACAAATGAGAAGCTATACGACTCAACTCCAGCATAATGACTCTGATATAGCTGGCTCTTTTAGGTACTTGAATATTTCCCAATTGTTCTGGTGCATTTACCGTTATTGCCTCTGTGAACATAGTAGCTAAATAATCCCAACGTGTTACGTAAGGTAGATACTGTATAATTGTTCGGTTTTCCGCAATTTTTTCCATCCCTCTGTGTAAATAACCCAATACGGGTTCACAATCAATAACATCTTCACCATCTAGAGTAACGATGAGTCGAAGAACACCATGCATTGATGGGTGGTGAGGACCCATATTGACTATCATGAAGTCTTTTCTTATATCCGGTACAGTCATATGTTTTCTTCCCCGATTCATTATTTCATGAATTGCTGAAAACGAAACGAGGTTCATCAAAATTCAAGATCTAATAAAGCAAATAATTCAAACGAATTTTCAAATTAACGAGTTTTTGGTTCCCGAATATCCAACTGATCAATTAATTCTTTATAACGTACTCTATTTTTCTTTGACAAATAAGCCAGTATACGTTGACGTTTTCCCAGAATTTTCCGCAGACCTCTCTGGGATAAATAGTCTTTTCTGTGCAATTCCAAATGTGAAGTAAGTCTCCGTATCTTATTGGTGAAACTGAATACTTGAAATTCAACAGACCCTTTGTTTTTTTCTTTTTCTTCTTGCGGAATAACTGAGATGAATGAATTTTTTACCATAAAAAGAATTCTTCTCTCTCTCTTTTTTTTCTTTCTTTTCCACAGATATGGATTTTACCGATCAGGAATAATGATAATGCCAGTCATTTAGATCTGGTACACACAATAAAATAATCTGGATTTATTCATAGACTACTTTACTATCGAATCCAATTGAAAATTGGATTCGATAGAAGGAGATGGTACATTTCTACACCCACAAAAGGGAATGATTGGGACTTAAGAAAATTCTGCCGATTCATTCCTAGATCCAATTGATATGATACATCATTGAATCAGTATCATGTATCAGAATCTAATGTAACACAACGTGTGTGTACATTTGTATACCTTTATATACCGGATATGACACGTGATATAGATATATAGGAAATCCACCATCAACTAATTCTGACTCGTGGATACATATGTATCCTTGACATACTGAAACGACTGCCATTATTGGTATTAAACCAGTAGCGATTCATACAAGCTAAATCTTCTAATCGATAATTGGGCCAAAGAAACAATTTGAATTGGATAAATTCATTTATATCTGTATCAAAATGCTTGTCCTCATCCAAAAATTGCACACAGTTCCTTACGTTGTTACCATTGAAAAATACTGAATTTCTATTCACAACATTCTCATTCTCGGAATTCAAACAAATTAGAATTCTCAATTCTCTACGACGTCTAGGAGATGGAATATTTTCAGGAACAAGCAAAGCATAATTATTTTCATCTCCATTCACAAGTACCTTTCCATGTTGTGCAATGGATCTATCGAAATAATCTTCATCAACATATTTTTTTTCTCGGCATATTCGATTAGTTTGGTACTTATTCTTATGGACCAATGAAATACTTATGGTTTGATACATAATCCATTGTCCATCCCATTTTATAGACAGACGAACCGGTTCGATAATCAATATTCCCCTTTTTATCAATTCTGTAAGAGTTAGATCCTTCTGAATCAGCATTACATCCAGGCGCATTTCTCCTCTTTGAATAGAGGATATAGCAATTTCCCTTGGATTTATCAGCCTAAGCAGGAGACAATATACCTTGATATTATTTAGAATTCTTTGATTCAAAGGATCAGCCCATCTCAATTGAAAAAGCAAATACCTTTTCAGGAAGAAATCTAGTTCCGCTTCCTTATTGCTCTTGGATTGTCTTTTCTTTCTACGTTTTTTAATGTCTGATTCCGCGGAATCTTTTTCAAGATCTTTTTGTCGGTTTCGTGGATCTGATCCAAGATTCCCTTGACCCAGCTCTTCTTTTTCTTCTTGATTTCGATTCTCTAATTCAAGATATTCTTTTTGATTAGATGATAGACGAAGATCCTTTTTTTGATTTCTGTTGATGTTTTTATTTTCACTAATGTTTTCATTTCCATTCAAATTGAAAATAAGTAATTTGATTGGTATGATCCACGGTTTAATCTTATATGCATCATAAAGTAGCACAAATTCTGAGAAGAACCAGGGTTCTAGATTCGATATGGGACGATGTAGCATTTCTTCATTCATTCCCATCCAATCAAAAAAAAACCTTTTTTTTTGATTGGATGGGTTGATTTCTTGATGAATCGTGAGATAAAAAAGATCTTTCTTATCAATTATTTGATAATCATTAGTCCCAGTCTTAGTATTTTTATTAATGTTGGTTTCAGTATCTATATCGGTCCAAGTCTCAATATCGATATTCTTTCTAAGAAAAAAATTGAGAATTCTCCACTCCAAATATTTTCTATCCGGATTTTTCCCCGTATCAATAATAGACCCTTCCCCTAGATAATCATTAATAGCTATACCCCCGGGTACATAAAATGATTCGGGTTTAGGCATGTTGTAATTATATGGAATCTCTCGGTCTACATTTACTTGGAATGGCGATCCATAAATATATGAGTCCTTCCTGTCTTCATAATGAATATATTTATGTGATAAAAGATCATATCTGTAGTGTTTTTTAAATTTTTCTTTTTGACTCGGTAATGAGTTCACTACATAATTATTTTGTTTCTCGTAATGAATTAATTGGTCTTTTTCCTTTTCATATGAATCTTTTTTTGAGTCTTTATTTTGAATCATACGACGTTGATTGACTCTATTTCGCCATTTTTGCGGTACTAATTTAGACCATCTAGTCTGAGATAAATTGTATTGATAATGACCCCTTAACCAATTTTTCCATTCATTCATTCCAGAATTCGGAAGTTTCTTAGACCTTGATTTGGCATCCAATATTCCTCGTGTTCCAAAATGGTCCTTTATTCTATCCTTAAGAAAAAGATATGCTCCGCGATATTGAAGTACAGATCTCAAGTAATACTTATTAATAATTTGGATTTGTGATAAATTGTAAAATACATATGCTTGGGACAAGGAAGATAAGTCACAATAAATCTGTGATTTATTATTACTAATATTAGAAAGAGACTTTTTTATAGTCGAAATAAAGTGAATTGCATTTTGATTTGTTTCATCAATTCCTTCTTTATTTCTTTCATCATTGGAAATGTCTTTGTCGATAATTTTTTTTGTTGATTCAAATTCAAGGAAAAGTTGTGCATTTATTCTGGGAATATTAATGTTACATAGAAAGATATCCATATAGATTCTTTCAATGAAAGATTTCATAAAATAGTGCCATTTACGTATTAATCGGGCACCTCCTCTTTTTGATATCTGCCAAATATGTTTCTGTGATTCCGATCTTTTATCATCACAACCTGTCTCGTTAGGACTAATCTTTCTATTTGGAGTTAGAAATACTTTTCTCTTGTCTTTTGTAATCCTTTCTATTTTATTTTGGATTGTGGTTGTCCTATCAGCCAGATTCTTCATTTTTTTTTCTGTCAGTGAATAATTTGTCCAATCCACAGATCTAATTCGAATGATCGATTCATGGTTAATCTTATTACTAATTATAGAATCTTTTCTATTTTTATTTGGTTCATATACTTTCCTCAATCCAAATAAGAAAATTAGATTTACTTTTGCAAACTCTTTTATTATTCTTTTTATAAATAGAACTGTTTTGAGAATCCATCTTGTTTTTTCTTTTAAGACCCTTAGAAACCATTTTTTTCTTTCTCCTAAAGCTCTTAGAACTAGAAAACATTTCTTTTTCACTTTTCTAATTTTTTTTTCGAGTTCTTTCCAAATGGGGTCAAAAAACGAAGGTCCTTTTCGGGGAGAACCAAAAGGTAGTTCAGTTTCCATCCCCCAGACTGTTAAAAAACCAAAATTTTCTTTTTTTCCTTTCTTTTTCATTCGATCTCTATGATCGAATCGTAGCTTAGATCTGTGCCAAGGTTTCAGACAGAAGGGAAATAGGATCTTTATTTGAATACCGTCTGTTAGCCAGTCTTTCGGAAATTCTGTTTCTGATAATTGAACACCATTATAGGTGCATTTAACATGCATTTCTCTATTCCACTCCTTCCAATCCTCGTACCACTCGGGGAATTGAAATAATAACATACGGCCGATATTTTTAGCTATTATCAATGAAGGCAATACGATGTATTTTCTAAGAATCGATTGTGTTACTAACATAGAACCTCTTATTGCTTGAGCAAATAGAATAGTATCCCAATTTTCTGCTATTGCTATC